TGGGAAGGTTACAATTTTGAGGATGCGGTACTTATTAGTGAACGGCTGGTATATGAAGATATTTATACTTCTTTTCACATCCGTAAATACGAAATTCAGACTCATGTGACAAGTCAAGGCCCCGAAAGGATCACTAATGAAATACCCCATTTAGAGGCCCATTTACTCCGTAATTTAGACAAAAATGGAATAGTGATGCTTGGATCTTGGGTCGAGACGGGCGAGATTTTAGTAGGTAAATTAACGCCTCAGATAGCGAAAGAATCATCGTATGCCCCGGAAGATAGATTATTACGAGCCATACTGGGCATTCAGGTATCCACTTCAAAGGAAACTTGTTTAAAACTACCTATAGGTGGTAGGGGTCGCGTTATTGATGTGCGATGGATCCGGAAAAAGGGGAGTTCTAGTTATAATCCAGAAATTATTCGTGTATATATCTCACAGAAACGTGAAATCAAAGTAGGTGATAAAGTAGCTGGAAGACATGGAAATAAGGGTATTATTTCCAAAATTTTACCTAGACAAGATATGCCTTATTTGCAAGATGGAAGACCTGTTGATATGGTCTTTAATCCATTAGGAGTCCCTTCACGAATGAATGTAGGACAGATATTTGAATGCTCGCTGGGGTTAGCGGGTAGTCTGCTAGACAGACATTATCGAATAGCACCTTTTGATGAGAGATATGAACAAGAGGCTTCGAGAAAACTAGTCTTTTCGGAATTATATGAAGCTAGTAAGGAAACAGGGAATCCCTGGGTATTTGAACCCGAATATCCGGGAAAAAGCAGAATATTTGATGGAAGAACGGGAGAGCCTTTTGAACAGCCTGTTATAATAGGAAAGCCCTATATCTTGAAATTAATTCATCAAGTGGATGATAAAATCCACGGACGTTCCAGCGGGCATTATGCACTTGTTACACAACAACCCCTTAGAGGAAGAGCTAAGCAAGGGGGGCAGCGGGTAGGAGAAATGGAGGTTTGGGCTCTAGAGGGATTTGGTGTTGCTCATATTTTACAAGAAATGCTTACTTATAAATCTGATCATATTAGAGCTCGCCAGGAAGTACTTGGGACTACGATCGTTGGCGGAATAATACCTAACCCCGAGGATGCTCCAGAATCTTTTAGATTGCTCGTTCGAGAACTACGATCTTTGGCTCTGGAACTGAACCATTTCCTTGTATCTGAGAAAAATTTCCGGATTAATAGAAAGGAAGCTTAATCGAAATGAATCGGAACGAATCAGAATTTTTCTTCTATGATCGATCGGTATAAACATCAACAACTCCGAATTGGATCAGTTTCGCCTCAACAAATACGTGCTTGGGCCAATAAAATTCTACCTAATGGAGAAATAGTTGGAGAAGTGACAAAACCTTATACTTTTCATTACAAAACAAATAAACCGGAAAAAGATGGATTATTTTGTGAAAGAATTTTTGGGCCTATAAAAAGTGGAATTTGTGCTTGTGGAAATTATCGAGTAATCGGAGATGAAAAAGACGACTTGAAATTTTGTGAACAATGCGGAGTAGAATTTGTTGATTCTCGAGTACGAAGATATCAAATGGGCTACATCAAACTGGCATGCCCAGTAACTCACGTGTGGTATTTGAAACGTCTTCCAAGTTATATCGCGAATCTTTTAGACAAACCGCTTAAAGAATTAGAAGGCCTGGTATACTGCGATGTGTGATTTGCTCGAAATTCTTTTTTTACAGATTTGGAATTAGTATCTGTCATCCCATTCAATCCGATTGAGATGCCCTAGCTCTGACATGTTTCTTGGGGAAGTAAGAAGTAATATGAAGCTCAGAATTATAGGTGTATTCCATACTCCTACATGAAAGGGGAATTAATCTATGGTCAATTACGTAACAAAAAAGTTGGAATTTTAGAGTTGTACCTCGTGAAAAAGGCTTTTTTCTTTTGTAGAATTAACCATTCTCTTTCTTTTATTTTATATTTTAGGGAGAAATTCTGTTCAAGTAAGCCAGTATGTCATGGTTTCAGGAGTCTATCCATCGCATATAGACTTTAAAGGTATCATGCCATAACCGTCGAGGTGAAGTCGGGACCTAAAAGATCGAAGAGAACGATATATAGACAAGGAAATCCCTTATGAATTGCGCGGTACTCCTCTCATTTTTTTCAGTAAGGAGCTTTACCATTCAAAGGGAAGTAGATTACTCAAAATTTTCATATTTTATTTATTTTATTATTTAATTTATGTCGTAAATTTCTGTCGTAATTGAATAAAAAAAAAACGACGAAAAAAACAAATAAAATAACAATAAAGCAGAAGGAAATGCTTGTTGATCTTCACTGGGAACTTGAGTAAGGAGTAGATTTTGGGTTTTAGGAGAGAGGGTTCTCTAATTTGAAAACGGAAACACCTTTCTTTATTTTGATTTAGTCTAACTACTTGAGCCGGATGAAGGTAAATTTTCACGTCCGATTTTGAAGGGGGGAGATCCAACAGGATCCTATCC